AGGTAATACAAAAGTGTGTAAACTATAAAAACGGGTCAAAGTGGATTGACCCACGCTAGCACTTCCGCGTAATAACTCTACCAAAGGCGATCCCACTACAGGGATAGCCTCGGGTACGCCAGTTACAATTTTGACTGCCCAATAACCAATTTGGTCCCAAGGTAAAGAATAACCAGTTACACCAAAGGATGCAGTCAATACAGCCAGAACTACACCCGTAACCCACGTCAATTCGCGTGGTTTCTTAAAACCGCCTGTGAGATAAACACGAAATACGTGCAGGATCATCATTAGAACCATCATACTTGCTGACCATCGATGAACTGATCGGATTAACCAACCGAAGTTGGCTTCAGTCATTATGTATTGAACAGAGGCAAAAGCTTCTGTGACGGTCGGGCGATAGTAAAAAGTCATAGCAAAACCTGTAGCTACTTGTACTAAAAAGCAAGTAAGTGTGATCCCTCCTAGACAATGAAATATATTGACATGAGGAGGAACATATTTACTAGTTATATCATCTGCAATCGCTTGAATCTCGAGACGCTCCTCGAACCAATCATATACTTTATTGAGATAGGTGAACCAAAGGGACCCCCTCTGAGAACCGTATATGAGAATTTCGTCTCGTACGGCTCAAGCGAAAACACCCCAATACTGGTTCTGGTTGCAACGTGCAATAGAAAAGAAAGATTTGAAACCTTTTAGACACTTCACTTGATTCAATCTTTCCCCAAAAAATGAAGGAACCAAAACCTAAATCTCTTCTTTGTGATGATAGCGCCAAAATATCAAGTTGGCTCATCCTATGTTGATTGTTACAGGCCTTTTGAATGCTCTCTTACCCTATTGTTTATACGTAATACATACGAATTTACTATTGATAGGAATTATCTTGTTGAGACCCTATGAATCAATTGAAACCTCAGATTCCTACTAGAACCACGATGATTCAACAAAGAACAAAACAGAACCAAAAAGTTCTCTGAGTAGGAACCCCTTCGTTTGATCATCACTTCACTTATTCAATGAACAGATATAATAACTAAGAATCCATAGAAATATTTGTCCTGTCCCTCGCTCAGCTCAAACTAAGCATGATTCTGAAGGAAAAAGGTGGTTCGATTTATGAAACACTTCGTTAAAAAGTTAATTGAAAATAATTGGAGGCCGGTCACGAGGTATGAATAGTAGGTATGAATCATAGTTCAAATAGTTCTTGATCTATTCCATATAGTCCGTGCTCCAGATACTAGACTGACTATCTGACGGGCTAGAACCATCTCCCTTGACGAGATGACAGACTTATTCTCTGTATTATCAATAGGTATAACAAGTCACACACTCATATTCCGGAAATACCGAAACAAAAGAATTCCACGGTCGAACTACCAAACAGAATGAGATGACCTAGAAATCCGAATCCTAAGTGATTCTTTTTTTTGAAAGTTAGGACTTACCCGTTCTTCTGGACCTAACTTAATGAAATCCCATCCAGTAAAACAGAAGAGTTATAAATCTCCAAAATAATAGATAGGAATACTGCAAATAGAGCCATTGCGACACCCATAAAGGGTGTAGTTCCCCATCCAGGAGCTACTTTACCATATTCCGAATTCAATGGTTTTAATAAATCGCCTATAATAGTTCGTCTTGGCCCAGATCTGGAACTACCCTCAATGGTTTGTGTAGCCATAAATCCTATTGCATGCATTATTTGAGATCTGTTGACTTTGTATACGATTCCGTTGTAAATAAACTATCTTATCGTAGATCCATCGTGGTCTTGAAATTACTTAATAATGGAAACTGCAACTCTAGTCGCCATCTCCATATCTGGTTTACTTGTAAGCTTTACTGGGTATGCCTTATATACCGCCTTTGGGCAACCCTCTCAACAACTAAGAGATCCGTTTGAGGAACACGGGGACTAGCTGAAATGGTGACCCTCCCTATTGGGAGGGTCATCATTTCAATTGAGATAATGAAAAATCATTTCATCTTTTTATTCGGAACCTTAGGCGGTTCTCGAAAAAAGATAGCAAAAAAAATTATCCCTAGAGTCGAGACCAGCAGGAATGTATAAACCAATGCTTCCATAGATTCGATCGTGTTTTACAATTATAGCTTCCATACCTGTTCATTTGGGATCATTTCCCAGACAAGTGAAGGTCAAGAGTAATAGGTGATGATTCGAATCAATATTTCTCCGGTACCCTATATAAAATAAAAATGAAACATAGGCTAGACATACGAGAGAAATGTTGTATCAGACTACTTGTCTCCTTGTAGTTGGATCTCCTAGTTTCTGGAAGGCTCCAAATTCCACTTGAGCATCTAAATCTGGGTCGATACCAGCAAAAACATCTCTGAACAAGGTTCTAGCACCATGCCAAATGTGGCCGAAAAAGAAAAGCAAAGCAAACGAAGCATGTCCAAAAGTGAACCAACCCCTTGGACTACTACGAAAAACACCATCGGATTTCAAAGTAGCGCGATCCAATTCAAAAATTTCACCCAACTGGGCACGTCTAGCATATTTTTTCACAGTAGCAGGATCATTATAACTGACTCCATCGAGTTCACCACCATAGAACTCAACAGTTACACCCACTTGTTCGACACTATACTTTGATTCTGCCCTTCTAAAAGGAACATCGGCTCTCACAATTCCGTCTCCATCTACCAAAACTACCGGAAATGTTTCAAAGAAGGTAGGCATACGACGTACAAAAAGTTCATGCCCCTCTTTATCTCTAAAGATAGGGTGTCCTAACCACCCAACAGCTATTCCATCTCCGTTGTCCATTGAGCCGGCTCTGAACAATCCTCCTTTCGCCGGATTATTACCGATGTAATCATAAAAAGCTAGTTTATCGGGAATTTTAGACCAAGATTCCGATAAACTCAGATTTTCGGCTAGCCCGGCGTTAACTCTTCGATATATTTCTTGCTGGAAATATCCCTGATCCCACTGATAACGAGTAGGACCAAATAATTCGATCGGAGTAGTCGCGGAACCGTACCACATAGTTCCAGCAACAACGAACGCTGCAAAAAACACAGCAGCGATACTACTGGAAAGCACAGTTTCAATATTCCCCATACGTAATGCTTTGTATAGACGTTGGGGCGGGCGGACACTAAGATGGAATAGACCCGCTAATATTCCCAAGGTGCCCGCTGCAATATGATGAGAAGCTATTCCCCCCGGAACAAAAGGATCAAAACCCTCCGCGCCCCACGAAGGACTTACAGGTTGCACTTTTCCGGTTAGCCCATAAGGATCAGACACCCATATTCCAGGGCCATACAAACCTGTTACATGAAATGCACCAAACCCAAAGCAAGCCACCCCAGATAAAAATAAATGAATTCCAAAGATCTTGGGCAAATCCAAAGAGGGTTTTCCCGTACGTTCATCGCAGAATATTTCTAGATCCCAATACACCCAATGCCAGATAGCTGCCAAGAAGCACAAGCCAGAAAACACAATGTGTGCCCCGGCAACACCTTCGTAACTCCAAATACCCGGATTGGTTATAGTTCCTCCTGTAATACTCCAACCGCCCCATGAATTGGTTATTCCTAAACGAGTCATGAAGGGTATAACGAACATACCTTGTCGCCACATTGGATCAAGAACGGGATCAGAGGGATCAAAAACAGCTAATTCGTATAGAGCCATGGAACCGGCCCAACCAGAAACTAGAGCTGTATGCATTATATGGACAGAAAGCAAGCGACCAGGATCATTCAATACGACAGTATGAACACGATACCAAGGCAAACCCATGGAAATACCCCTTCATCAAAGAAAAATAGACACTATGTAACTTTATCACATTGGAAAAGACTATGCTATGGACCTCATTCAGTGGATTATCTCGGTGCAAGGGTTCACATTTATTACGTGCCGCTGGTGATAGTAATAATGGAACGATTCCGTTCTGTTCGCAGGAACAAAGAGAAGCAGATTTATTTTATACCCGATAAGTACCAATACGCAATGGGGGGATTGGTCCCATTTTTTTTAAGTGAATCTCTTAGATACTTGTTCATCATTCGAAGGATCCGCTCCGTCCGTAATAATTTTCCCTTTTTCATTCTGTCTTCCTACATGAACCTTCCAATCTATGATCTATGGTATGGATAAAAAAATATGATAAACAGAAATATCATGAGGACAATAAACCCATTGTTACGTTTCCACATCAAAGTGAAGTATAGTACTTAACCCCGTTTTCTTTAATGTAATGCCCATTGGTGTTCCAAAAGTCCCTTTTCGGAGTCCTGGAGAGGAAGATGCAGTTTGGGTTGACATATAGTGCGACTTGTCGGACATATTGGGTCATATGGGATTTCCCCGTTCTCTCCCCCGATCGAGATATACTCTCTTTCGCCTAAGAAAGATTGATTGAATCATCAATTCAATAATTCGGAGCGTGAAATGTGCAAATGGATCAATTCATTTGGAGGATAAATATTATCTTATCAATTAGAATAATCTATGGTTGACTTGGAACAATAAAATGAAGTATCCAGGCTCCGTTCAGAAAATACCAAATGGGTATATGTAATATTGATTACCACTTCTATCATAAATAACACCATAGGAGTGATCTCAAACCACTAATAAATGTGATGAATACATCGAATACTTGGTTGGTGGAAGGCATGAACAAAAAAAGTCGTAAGAAAAAAATAAGTGGTACTGGGGTCATTTGTCCTATATGTGCAAATAGAATTCGGGCGAATCTTTACCCGGAGTAGAGCATAAACCTAAAATAAGTGAAGAGGCCCATTCAGGAACAAGAAAATGACATCGTGATTTGGATCTCGATGAAATAATACATCAATAAAAAGATGATAAGTTCAGCGAATTCTTTTTTGTAGGTTAGGAGGGCAAACCGAAACTCATTTTCGTGGAAAATGCAAATGAAAACAAAGCCCTTTGTCAGGAAAATGCCTAAAAAGGAATAGGTCTGGAATCGACACATTGATTCTTTTTTTTCGAACTTTTTGAACCGTATGTATCGAAAGGTGCGTGTACGGTTCCGCGGGGATACAATTTTTCCTAATCAACCGACTTCATCGAGAAAGATTACTTTTTTTAGGCCAAGGCGTTGATAGCGAGATCTCGAATCAACTTGTTGGTCTCATGGTATATCTCAGTATGGAAGATAATACCAGGGATCTCTATTTGTTTATAAATTCTCCCGGCGGATGGGTAATACCGGGAATAGCTATTTATGATGCTATGCAAATTGTTCCACCAGACGTACATACAATATGCATGGGATTAGCTGCTTCGATGGGATCTTTCATCCTGGTCGGAGGAGAATTTACCAAACGTCTAGCATTCCCTCACGCTCGGCGCCAATGAGTTTTTATTTGATTTGAAGAAAAAATAAGACTATGCCTTCGCCATATGGAATATATAAGTAATAATAGCATGGCACGTTTAGTTCGATATGAGCAAATCATTATTGTTTTTTCATAACATGATTATGTATCGAGATAGTAGTATGAAACAAAAGGTTAGTCCCGATTTGATCTTATTCTTATGTTATTTATCGGGGGTCCATTTCAGCGTCACAAACAACCCTTTTTCCTTACACACCAGGAGTCTGAATATTTCTAAGCATGAAAAGAAAAGAGAAAAGGATCATTTTTCTTATTTAATCAGACCAGAAAGAAACTTTGGGATTGCTGAATCATAGAAGAGAGATGAGATAAATATATTATCTAAAGCAACGGAACCATCATAGTATTTTTTTTTTTTACGAGGAGAAGGGTGGTAAATGGATCATCCAACGATCTGGATCTGATAGATCTATTTATCTCTTTCTTTGATGTAAGAGAAGAGTAGATTCCATTGCAGAGCCGTATGCAATGCACAAAAACTGCCTGTACGGTTTTCTATCTTTTTTATTGTTATTTATTTTATTCCTTTCGTCCCATTTTGCGAGATGGAGGAACCGTTCATTATGACATATTATAATCAGGGTTATGATCCACCAACCTGCTAGTTCTTTTTATGAGGCACAAGCAGGAGAATTTATCCTGGAAGCAGAAGAACTGTTGAAACTTCGCGAAATACTCACAAGAGTTTATGTACAAAGAACGGGCAAACCTTTATGGGTTGTATCTGAAGACATGGAAAGGGATGTTTTTATGTCAGCAACAGAAGCCCAAGCTCATGGCATTGTTGATCTTGTAGCGGTCGAAAATAGCGCGGATTTTGTGTAAATCGGTAATTCTACTTCGAATCACGGTTCATTCGAACCATGATTCGAAGTAGAATCTTCTAATCAAATGAAAGTAACTCATAATCATCAGGTTAGGATTGATCTAAACCAACCTATTCTATATACGATTCAGCATGCCAACTATTAAACAACTTATTAGAAACACAAGACAGCCAATGAGAAATGTCACGAAATCTCCTGCTCTTCGAGGATGTCCTCAGCGTAGAGGAACATGTACTAGGGTGTATGTGTGACTCGTTCAGATCATGAACTGTGACCTAAACTAAACCATTTTTCCAGTATCAATGACCAGTACCAATGAAAATGAATAGGGTAGAATGGAAGAACTACATAAAAAAAAAAAAAAAAGATCTATCATATATCTCTATTGTGTATGGAATTTATGGTTTCCATTGGTGCAAATCCAATCGCCTTGATTTGAATTGGGGATGAAAAGCGATTCCTCATTGGTAGCGAATGGTTATCCATTAAGCGGGGAAATAGTATTTAAGAAGCAGAAATATTATCGGTGCTCTTACTATTGCAAGAACGGACTGACAGGGTCAGCTACCTAGCCAACCTTCATAATTAAATACCGTCACTGTATGGATAGATCTCGTTGTGAAAAGACCTATTACTGGCTAGTTCATGGGTAGAGCCAAACGGTGTGAACTGTACAAGTTACCAATAACATTGATTAAATGAGGGAAAGGGCTCCGGTGTATAGATAGGACCTCGCCGTTTAAGAAGTGACCATAGAAACGATGGAACCCACTATTTATTTATTCATAGGGAAATGAACTGCCTGTAAGAAATAACAAATCGTGGTTGGGAAGGTTATAGTAGCAAAAGCCATCGGAATTTTTATTTTATACACCGGAAGAATCCGTTTTGTTTAGACCAGGAGAAGGAAAAAGAATGACTGAAAGAAAAGAAATGGAAATCAATTAGTTATTCATGAAAATTTTATTAATCAAAGTTTCATTTTAAACTATGACAAGAGTTAGACGTGGATATATAGCGCGGAGGCGTCGAAGAAAAATTCGTTTATTTGCATCAACCTTTCGAGGAGCTCATTCAAGACTTACTCGAACTGCTACTCAACAGAAAATAAGGGCTTTGGTTTCCAGCCATAGGGGTAGAGGAAGGCAAAAGCGAGATTTTCGTCGTTTGTGGATCACTCGGATAAATGCAGTAACCCGCGAGAATGGGGTACCCTATAGTCGATTAATACACGATCTGCGCAAGAGGCAGCTCCTTCTTAATCGTAAAATACTTGCACAAATAGCTATATCAAATAGGAATTGCCTTTACATGATATCCAATGATATCATCAAATAAGGAGATTGATTGGGAGGAGTCCGACGGAATAATTTAAACGAAACAGAGTTTCCCGGAGAATTTCCCCCGGGAAGGTGGAGTAAAAATAACAATGTAAAGGAAAATTAAATGTAGTAGGAATGAACGAACCCATTTCTTTATTGAAATGGGTCTTCTTCCCCCATTCTTTCTTTTTTCTTCCGACACGACAATCGAATATGGGCTCCGGATTTTACGAACAAAGCATCACATCAATTTGAGTTATGATTTTAGTTCTGATTCGATTGAAGAGTAGTCCTATTTCTTTCTATTTTTTTCTGGTTCTAGTGCCAGTAGTTCTAGAGATCGACTCGGCTCTCTCAAATTGTTTCTCATTATTAAGAAAAGGTAACAAAGATAAAATACGAGCTTGTTTTATAGCAATAGTAATTAATCGTTGTTGTTTCAAGGTCAATCTATTCACTCGCCTAGGTAATATTTTTCCTTGTTCACTAATAAATCGACTAATTAAACTCATGTTTCTATAATCAATTCGATCCCCCAACCCAATTGGGGGCAAACGCCTACGAAAAGATCGCTTGGATTTACGAAAGGGTCGCTTGAATTTATCCATGGTTTATTCCTTCCTTATCTCTAAAATACCATTTCTTCATTCATCTCGGATCCGCCCGAAATGGCTTTTGATTTGCTCCTAGATATGTTATATGTAATTCCTTCCTGTTCCTTCGAATATTGGCACACACAACGCATTCAATCTATTTCTTTATCTCCCCGTGAATCGTATGTTTGTAACAATAGGGACAGAATTTCTTCAATTCCAATCGACCAGGTGTATTGTGTCGATTCTTTTGAGTAATATATCTGGAAATGCCCGGTGATTCCTTCTTCTTATTGGCACCATTTCGGACACAACTGGTACATTCCAAAATAACCGTAACTCTGGGATTTTTACCCTTGGGCATAAACCTCCTTTGTATTTTGGATTCCCTCAACTCTTTCTTCTTCAATCCGAAGAAGAAGAAAGGAGAAAGGAAAAAAATAGAAGTTGCTAACTGGAAATCCAATTATGAAAGATTTCGTTGCAAGTTGCAATCAATAGAATAGAGTAATGCGTAATACAACTATTTACTACAATTCAATTACTATTCCTAATCCCAGTATTTTATTTCAGTATCATTTAATTTAAGTATCTTATTTAATCTTGAATATCCAAACCTAGATCCGCATTTCTATTTCTGCTCTCCCCCTATTTATTCTACCCCGAATCCGAGTTTTGCCGAGGTTTAATTCACTTTTATTCTTTCTATTTCCCTACTCAACTAAAGTAAAGGGAGGGGCTTTTTAACAAACAGAGAATTTATTGCTATTGTTAGCCAACATCTTCTTCATTCCTTACCACATCGATAATACCACATCGATAACTAGAATGAAAAAAAGGGGAATGTCAACGCATCTGGGAATAAACGATTGATCTCTATCAATAGACCTGCTAAAGAACCGAACCATAGAGTAGTTAGCACAGGCGCCACGGAAAGGTATGTTTTGATATCTCGCATTGAAAATCCTCCTTCTTTATTTAACACATATATGATCAGATATATTATATATATATATATATATAGTTGTAGATCACTTGTATTTGTACGCGGAATCCCTAACTAAAATGGATATGTACAACGATCCGGTAGATGAGATACTCCTGCCCCTGAGTAAAAGAAAAAGTAAGTGCCCCGTTCCGTTCTTTTTTTTTTTGTTCCTGAGCATTGCCAATAAATACTCATTCTTTTATACGTTGTATTTCACCTTGGATTTCATATATACATAATTCTAACTCTTTTATTTTATTTATATTTATGTTATGAGACCAAAAAGAAAAAATGGCAAGAGAAATGTATATAGATAGAAGAAATAACGGTGTGGAAAAGAAGACAGGGATTCTCTACAATGACACTGTACAACAATTGAAAGGGATGTAGCGCAGTTTGGTAGCGCGTTTGTTTTGGGTACAAAATGTCACGGGTTCAAATCCTGTCATCCCTACCTATTACTTATCTTATGGGCAGTAACATGGGATCAATTAAAATTGGGGATGGCATAATCATTAGTATCATTTAATAATACTATATGCAGTCTAAGAAGTATTGGGAAAAGAATCTTTACAGATGTATCTCTTGTCGTGAGAAAGCGCTCTTAGTTCAGTTCGGTAGAACGCGGGTCTCCAAAACCCGATGTCGTAGGTTCAAATCCTACAGAGCGTGATTCCACTTTGTACCGAATCACATTAACTTGAATTTTAATTGCAAACATCAATCAAATTTGACCTCCTGAGGATCAAGGATAGGAGGTCAATGACAAGAAAAAAGAGATCTTACTCAATCAAAAGTCCAACTGATCACCGCGTCTGTATTGTAAATATGCAGTTACAAACA